ATATGATAAATATAAGGGATATATCTCCGACACTTAAGATGGATAAATATGTATCATGATCTATACTATTTATTTTTCAATATAATAAATAAAATATGTATGTCGACCCATATCAATTAATTTATAGAATATATACTCACATAAATTACTTATGTGCCAGGAACCAGATTTGAACTGGTGACACGAGGATTTTCAGTCCTCTGCTCTACCAGCTGAGCTATCCCGACCATTCACGACGCATCATCCTAATTTTATTTTAATATAGGACTTGGATCTATGTCAATTACAAAAATGAAAAAAGTATTACAAAGTATTATACAGTCCCTGATAGGATTTCTTAGATCTTTAAAAATTTATTTTTAAAGTTTCAGTACAAGTAATGGTATGTATTGTTAATTATTCAAATTTTTAATTGGGGATTCCTTGCTCAACGCTGTTCATTTGTACGTGTATCATATATATCATACACAAGGCTTGTGATAAGAAAAAAATTTACGCTCAGATACGGTTGTGAAAGAGTATAATGAGAATGAATGAGAAACATAACGAATTTTGAATCCCTAACAAAATGATAAAGTAAATAATTAGGGAGTCAACCAGGTCGTTTTGGGGATAGAGGGACTTGAACCCTCACGATTTCTAAAGTCGACGGATTTTCCTCTTACTATAAATTTCATTGTTGTCGGTATTGACATGTATAATGGGACTCTATCTTTATTCTCGTCCGATTAATTAATTCTTAAAAAGATCTATCAGACTATGGTGGAGTGAATGATTTGATCAATGAATAGTCGATTCTTTTTTCAATTTTGAATCGATTCACAACAATTCTTTCATTTTTCATATAAATATAAAAAATACAGATTCGGGTCGTCATTAATCATTTTGAGATAGTATTTCAGTACTATATGTATGTCTATAAGTTTATCCTTCATACTTTCTGAAGTTTCGATGGAAGGATTCCTTTACTAACACAATGCAGTCAACTCCATTTGTTAGAACAGCTTCCATTGAGTCTCTGCACCTATCCTCTTTTATTCTCGGTTTATGAGTTTATGAAACCCTTGCTTGTTTTCATAAAACAGGATTTGGCTCAGGATTGCCCATTTTTAATTCCAGGGTTTCTCTGAATTTGAAAGTTTTCACTTGGTAGGTTTCCATACCAAGGCTCAATCCAATTAAGTCCGTAGCGTCTACCAATTTCGCCATATCCCCTTTTTTTGTTTTGTGCTGTGATTAGGATCACATTATGATGCCGACCCCTCCTTTTTTTCTTTCATTTATATTATGCTCGAATCGTTGAATTCATTAGATACCCGTTCTTATATTGAAAAGTGTTTTATACTATTTGATTTCTTGTCTATTTTCTTTCATCTATATCGGGGACCTTATTTGGTCCAATCAGAAATGATTCTATCATTTCTATATCAGAAATTCAATATATACCGCATAACATATATATTATACTATAATATATTTATTAATATAAATATATTTATTAAAATACCCCTATTTCTATCATTTTTATCGTGCTATTTTAAATACTTGAAGGGTCGATTCTTTTTTTTTTTTTCGTCTTAGCTTTCACCTTTCCGACTGAAACTGGAGAAATCTTTTATTATGATCTGGATTGCACTTTTATCTTTCATTTTTATTCTTATCCTTTTCTTAGGGCAGACCTTCTATAATATAACTAAAAAAAAAATGAAAAGGAAAATTTTAGTATTATTAATTTAAAATTTAATTATTTAATTAATAGCCATAACTACAACTAATAAAATGGCTATAACTAATCATTCTATTAATTTAGAATTATCTTAAAATAATAAATTATTTACTTGTAAAAAAAGCTTTTTTTTATATTTTAATAAAAAAAAGTAAAATAGAATCGTAAAAAAAATCTTACTAGCTTAATTCTAATTAAGATATTGATTATTGATAAACATCTATTTTAGAAATATATCTAAATTAAATATCGCTATATTAATAGGTATGTTATATAATAACATATTCCGATATACAATATGTTTGGAAATTTTATATTCTTATTCAATTTTATATTCTTATTCTTTATATTTTCATTTTTCTATATATCATATTTCTTATGAAATAGCTAAGAATGAACAGTTAATATCTACGCAGTTTACTAAATTAGTATACGTGTCCAATTTATGTTATGTGAGCCCGCTTAGCTCAGAGGTTAGAGCATCGCATTTGTAATGCGATGGTCATCGGTTCGATTCCGATAGCCGGCTTTTCTCCATTTGTTTGATTTATTTTTTTTTACATAATTGATAATGTAAAATCAAAGTGAAAGAACCCTTTTTCCAAGGTTCACCGATCTATTTCTATTATCTCGTAGGAACTTCCAATTATGAATAAAAATTGGATTGGAGGAGTTCGGTCTCTGTAGAACAAATCACTCAAGAAAACAAGAAAAGAACCCTTAATTTTATTTATTTATATAATACAATTATTTATATACAATAAGGTTCGGATA